ACGGATTTTGCCAATGTATAAAATAAAAATTCCAATGGCTTTGGCTACTATAACCTTCCCGACCACGATTTTTTCTTTTTTTTAGGTATTTCACTGCGAAATACGAAAGAAATAAGAAATTCTCTTCTGCTAAGTGTGAAAAATATAGTAAAAAAAATAGAAATTAAATGTATAAAGAAATAGTGGGTTCCGTCGTTTCTATGGTTACTTCTTAAACGGTGAGGTCTTCTCTATACACCGGAGCCTTTACTTCATTTAATCAATGTTATTGGTAACTTGTATAGTTCACACCACACTCTTTGGCTCTACCCATGAATTATCCAGTAATAGGTCTTTCACAATGAGATCCACCTATACAGTAACGGTATTTAATTAGGAAAGTTAGCTGGGTAGCTGACCCTCTTAGTCCGTTCTTGACAGAGTGGGAGCTTCATTTTTATGTTTTGGAAATTGAAATAAGATTTCCTCCGCTTAATAGATAACCATTTGCTACCAATGGAGAATTGCTTCTCATCTTAAATTCAGGTAATTGGATTTGCACCAATGGAAACCATAAACTTCATACACAATAGAGGGATCGATTTGCTTATTTTTAGATAGTGAATGGGGTTCTTTCTTCCATTCTATCCTATTTACTGGTACTGATCATTGATACTGGAAAGCGGTTTTCTTGCTTTTTTTGTGCCAGCTCATGATCTAAACGAGTCGCACATACACCCTAGTACATGTTCCTCGACGCTGAGGACATCCCCGAAGAGCGGGGGATTTCGTGACCTTTCGAATTGGCTGTCTTGTATTTCTAATAAGTTGTTTAATAGTTGGCATGTTGAATCATATACATAATGGGCTGGTTTAGATTGATCCTAACCGGATGATTCGAAATTATTTCTATTTAATAGAATATTAAACTCGTAGATAAAATCTCAAATCGCGGATTTGCATAAAATCCATCTTGTTTTCATTCCTCTTCCGGACAAACAAATCGATCACCTAACTTAGTCGTATGGATTCCAATTTCATCAATAATTCCATACTTTTTCGCTTCGGTTGCTGACATAAAAATATCTCTTTCCAGATCTCGATGTATAACCCATCGGGGTTGGCCCGTTCTTTGTACATAAACCCGTTCAATGTAGTCGCGTAGTTCTAAAATTAGGTCTAGTTCCATGACAAATTCTCCCGTTTGTGACTCAAAAAAAGAACTAGCGGGTTGATGGATCATTACCCTGATGATATAACAGTTCTCTATCTTGCATGATGAAACGAAGAGAAAAGAAAGAAAGATAAAGAATAATAGGAAAAAAAGATAGAATTGAACAACCGTACGGGCATTATCTTTTGTGCATTGCATACGGCTCTACAATAAAATTGACCCCTACCTTTCCTTTCATTGAAGAAAGAGAAAATAGAATCTATCAGACCCAGATGGATAAATGATCAAATTGCCACCCTTCCTTTCAGAGGAGTTAAAAAATACTATGATGGCTCCGTTGCTTTCTATTTTTCAATTGATTCTTTTTTTTGTCTTTGATTCAGCAATCCCAAAGTTTCTTTTTGATCCAATCAAATAAGGAAAAATCTTGTTTTTTTTTGCCCTCTTTTTTTTTTATAACATAAATATTGTTAAGAGCCCTTCGGTGTGAAAACAAAAAAGTTTGTGACGCTGAACTGGACTCCCGATAGATAAGAAAAATCGGAAAACCTTTTATCTCATACTACTCTCTCGATACATAATCGAATCTTTTGAAAAAAAAAATACAAAAATTTTGCATATCAAATTCGAAGTGCCATGCTATTATTACTTAATATTCATATGGCGAAGGCATAGTCTTCTTTTTTCTCTCAAATAAAAAAAACCTCATTGGCGCCAAGCGTGAGGGAATGCTATACGTTTGGTAACTGTTCCTCCAACCAAGATAAAAGATGCCATTGACGCGGCTACTCCCAGGCATATTGTATTGATATCTGCTCGCACTGATTGCATCGTATCGAAAACACCTGCTCCAGGTATTATCCCTCCGCCAGGAGAGCTTATAAACAAAAACTGCTCTTGGGTAGGATCCTCGATATTGAGAAATGTCATAAGACCGATAAGTTGATTCGAGATCTCGTAATCAACTTCTTGGCATAAAAAAAGGAGTCTGCGTCTATAAAGTCCGTTGATTAGGGTAAAATTGTATCCCTTAGGAACCGTACATGCACCTTTTGACGCATACGGTTCAAAAAAAATTGCGAAAAAAAAAAGAATCAATGTATAGATTAAAGTCCTCTTTCTTTGTTCCTATTCTTTTTTCATAACAGGGTTTTTCTGACTTCTAATGAAAGGACTTTTTCTTCGATTTTTCAATAAAGACGAATTTTAACTTCTTTCTTCCTTATAATAGAAAAAAAAAAGTCACTAAACTTATCGAATTAACTTCTCATTGATGTATTGTTTCATCGAGATTCAATCCAAATCACGATGGTATTTTCTTGTTCCTGAATGGGTCTCTTTCATCTT